AATTTCTCGTAATAATAATTTAGATTCATAGAGCAAGGATAAAAAATTACGCTAAAAAGAGTACTTGATGCTGATATGAATTATAGGACTAACTAAGGTCATCGGTCTAATGAAATAAAAACTCTTGAGTTTAGTTAGTTTCTTTCAACGCATTAACTAATTCATTATGGGATTGATTGTTTTCCATTTCAATCAAAACGATTTCTTAGTAAACGTTAGAATATTATAGATCTAAAATGAACTTTTTTTATCGAGAAGGGGTAAAAAACGACTGAGATATTTTTTTATCAAACCACGTATCCTTTAACAGATTTATTAGTAATCTCATTCGAATTTGAAAATTGAATTTAGGTGTATTCTTTTCTCGAGTTTGACTAAAAAAAGACTCAAGTCTTTTATTAGGCAAAAGTTTACAATCCTTTGAGGTATTTTATTACGTGTAAATAAAGTCTAGAATGACGAAAATCAAGGTCTTTTAGGTTCTTTCTTTATTTTATTAAATTTTATTAAATCATTAAGTTTCATTTCTATGACCTAGCAGATTCTAAAGATATAAATTTGAGAGATAAAGAACGAGAACTAAGAGTTCCAAACCAAAAATTTTTGGTTTGACAAATATTGTATGGAATCAAAATTTTATTATTTCGAGTAATTTTTGATCCAATTTAACGGATCTTTCACATATCTATATTTCTTTTTTTATGAAGATTTTTTTATGAAGAGAATATTATTTATAGAAAAAATAGATAATAGATAATGAATAAGAAATAATAATTTGTTTTGAATAATAGATGTCTTTCACATCCAACTATAACAATGATTTTCAAATGGCAGTTCCAAAAAAACGTACTTCTATATCAAAAAAGCGTATTCGTAAAAATATTTGGAAAAGGAAAGGATATTGGGCGGCGTTAAAAGCTTTGTCATTAGGGAAATCTCTTTCTACTGGGAATTCAAAAAGTTTTTTTGTACGACAAACAAATAAGTCCTAAAATATTGGAATAATCGGAATGGATTTGACTCAAAAATTTGGCTCAATACTTTTTTAATATGAAATTAACAATTGGCAGTCCCTCTTCTAATCAATATGAAATAGACCAGGTTTCCATCTTATAAGATGTCTAAAAAAAAGAATTCTTCTGTTTTCTGAATTCTAAAAAAAAAAAGAATAAAGAAAAAAATACAAGATTTTTTATTTCTTTGTAGTATATTTTCACTAATATTTTTGTGGTGGGGAGTCTTATTTTCCCCATCGACCTTTACAATAATGAACAATTTTTATCTTTCTCGGGAAGGGCAGATATAATATTTTTAGTTCAAATTAATGGATTGTTGAAACTAATGGATTACATGGTAAAAAATTTTGGATAACTTTATGACTTCTTAATTTATAATTTTTTATAATTTTTAGTAATTACTATATGAACTGAATTTACCATATATCTCCAATTTTGAGCCCAATTAATAAAAGAACTTCATTGTTGAGATATTATGTATAACTAATCTGTCAATGTACAAATAATGTGTCAATTTGAAGTAATCCAAAATAACCTATTTTGGATTCATTGAGAAAATTTATTTTTTGTTTGAAATTTATGAAATCAGATAAACGAGCAATAATGAAGTATCAATCAAAGTAAAAAATGAAAACAGTTTTTTTATTCTATCGAGAGAATCATCTACTTACAAAAGTTGGATTTTAGAATAGGATAAACTACGTCAAATCCCTAAGATAAATAAACCGGGACACCCTAATAAATGAAACTAATGAACCTTCACTTTTGAACTCATTTTTTTATCAATTTGAGTGTTGACTAAAAAACTTATTTGATTGAATTGACTTGTTCAATATCGACGATTGAATATAAATAGGCTATTATTAGTTCGAGTAAGCCGCTATGGTGAAATCGGTAGACACGCTGCTCTTAGGAAGCAGTGCTAGAGCATCTCGGTTCGAGTCCGAGTGGCGGCATGACATCTTCTAAAAGATATCCAATAGATCCTATAATAAAAATAAATTAAATTCCCGATTTCTAATTCTTAATTAATATTAATTTAGGGGATTGCCTCCCTTTTTTTCATTTTTATGATATTTTCAACTTTAGAGCATATATTCACTCATATTTCCTTTTCGATTGTTTCAATTGTAATTATAATTCATTTGATAACCTTATTGGGCAATGAAATCATAAAACCATATGATTCGTCAGAAAAGGGGATGATAGTTACTTTTTTATGTCTAACAGGATTATTAATCACTCGTTGGATTTATTCGGGCCATTTCCCACTAAGTGATTTATATGAATCATTAATCTTTCTTTCATGGAGTTTCTCCCTTATTCATATAGTCCCTTATTTCAAAATAAGAAAAAATTATTTAACCGAAATAACTGCCTCAAGTACTATTTTTACCCAAGGCTTTGCTACTTCGGGTCTTTTAACTGAAATACGTAAACCCACAATATTAGTACCTGCTCTACAATCGGAGTGGTTAATAATG